CCTTCGATTTCTCCAAGCAAAGCTCTTCGCATCGCAATGCCTATTGTGTCTGCTTGACCTTTCATAAGCGGAGACAGAATAAAGCGCCCATAAAAAAGACGCTTACTGTCTGCTGCTGATTCAACACACTTCCACTGGAGTGTCCGAGTAGATACTGTTATTTTCTCTCGAACCATAATAATATTATTTGATCAGATCATTGAATCATTTATTTCTCTTGTTTCTCTTGCTATTGAAATACCTTCCATTTTTTTTCTATACACGTCTTTTTTTCGGGGGTCTACAGCCATTATGTGGCATAGGAGTTACATCCCGTACGAAAGTTAATAGTATACCACTTCTGCGAATAGCTCGTAATGCTGCGTCTCTTCCGAGACCGGGACCTTTAATCATGACTTCTGCTCGTTGCATACCTTGATCTACTACTGCACGAATAGCATTTGCCGCTGCGGTTTGAGCAGCAAATGGTGTCCCTCTTCTTGTACCTCGGAAGCCACAAGTACCGGCGGAGGACCAAGAAACCACTCGCCCCCGTACATCTGTAACAGTCACAATGGTATTATTGAAACTTGCTTGAATATGAATAACCCCCTTTGGTATTTTACGTGTACTCTTACGTGAACCAATACGTCCACGTGAACCCTTTTTCGGTATAGCTTTTGCCATATTTTATCATCTCATAAATTTGAGTCAGAGATATATGGATATATCCATTTCATGTCAAAACAGATCCCCTATTTGTATATCAGGTCTTTAATGAGCCTTATTATCCTTGTCTTTGTTTATGTCTTGGGTTCGAACAAATTACTATAATTCGTCCCCTACGACGTATTAGTCGACACTTTTCACAAATTTTACGAACGGAAGCTCTTATTTTCATATTTGCCACTCCTTACTTTAATTTTGAATCTACTTCTTGGAAGAAAATAAGTTTCTTGAAATTTTCAATTTTTAATGGTATTCCTACGAAATAAATAGGGAAATACCTAATCTTTCGAATCTTTGTTGCGGAGTCGATAAATTATACGACCTCTGGTTGAATCATATCGACTTACTTCAATTTTGACTCTATCGCCTGGCAGTATCCGTATAAAACTACGTCGGATCTTTCCTGAAACATGACCTAGAATCATATCTTCATTATCTAAACGAACCCGGAACATACCGTTGGGAAGCGATTCAGTAATTAAACCTTCATGAATCCATTTTTGTTCTTTCATTCCAGGCAAAACTCCCTTGAAGTATTAACTAGTGGAGGAAGAACCCTATTAGACAACCCAGCACTTCTCTTTTCTTTTTCACAAATAAGAAGTTTCATATTCAATTCGGATATTAGAAAGATTACCATATATAACACAAAATTTCTCCGCCTATTCTTTCTAGTCGAGCCTCTCGGTCTGTCATTATACCCCGAGATGTAGAAAGAATTACAACACCCATCCCACCTAAAATTCTAGGAATTCTTTGATAGTTAGAATAGATTCGTAGACCCGGCCGACTGATCCGTTTTAAATTTAAAAGATTTCTATAAGTGCTTTTCCTATTCCTTTTATGTCGTAGGGTTAAAACCAAAAAATATTTGTTGTTTTCTCGATGTTTTCTCACGTTTTCGATAAAACCCTCTCGTAAAAGTATTTTCACAATACTTTCGCTGATATTAGTAGATGCTACTCGAACCACGCTTTTTCTATACATATCGGCATTTCGTATAGAGGTTATTATGTCAGCAATAGTATCACTACCCATGATTAATTAAAATTATTGGTGCCTCCAAATTTGGATATAATCAACATGTTTTTCTTTTTTTTTTTTTTTTTACGTATTTGTTTATGAATATTAATTTTAAAAGGTATATACGTGAGACAAAATCTACTAAATGAATCTTAATCTATTTCTTTTAAATACCCTACTATAACCATATCGTGGTCTCATTTTATAATACCTCGGGAGCTAATGAAACTATTTTAGTAAAATTGAACTGTCTCAATTCTCGGGCAATCGCACCAAAAACTCGAGTTCCTTTTGGATTTCCTTCTTGATCAATCACAACTGCAGCATTGTCATCATATCGTATTATCATACCGTTGTCACGTTTAAGTTCTTTACAAGTACGTACAATTACAGCTCTGACCACTTCTGATCTTTGTAGAGGCATGTTTGGAACTGCGTCTTTGATCACAGCAACAATAACGTCACCAATACGAGCATATCGACGATTGCTAGCTCCTATGATTCGAATACACATCAATTCTCGAGCCCCGCTGTTATCTGCTACATTCAAATGGGTCTGAGGTTGAATCATATCATTTTTTTTTTTTTTATCTGTTTTTACAATACAAAGGTCAAAGAAAAAAAGAAATATTATTTGTCCAAAAAAAGAAACCTGCATCCGCTATTTTTAATTAGGGCCTATTTCTTTTTTAGCCCGAAATTATAAATTGAGCTCGTATAGGCATTTTGGACGCTGCTATTGAAATAGCCCTTCGGGCTATATTTTCTGTTACTCCACCCATTTCATAAAGAATTCGACCAGGCTTAACAACAGCTACCCAATATTCGGGAGAGCCTTTACCTGAACCCATACGTGTTTCTGCGGGTCTTACTGTAACTGGTTTATCTGGAAATATACGAACCCATATTTTTCCACCACGACGTGCATTTCGTGTCATTGCTCGTCGACCTGCTTCTATTTGCCTAGATGTGATCCAAGCGGGTTCAAGTGCCTGAAGAGCGTATTTACCAAAACAAATAGTATTACCTCGATAAGATATTCCCTTCATTCTTCCTCTATGTTGTTTACGGAATCTGGTTCTTTTGGGGTTATAGTTGATGGTTTGTTTTGAATTCCATCTCTACTACAGAACTGGACGTGAGAGTTTCTTCTCATCCAGCTCCTCGCGAATAAAAATAAATTCAAATTAAAGATTTAGAATTCAATTCAGATATAATATAATTTGAATTAAGATATACATGTATTTAATAAGTAATCCGCTGACTCATGGATTTCATTTAATCTAGATCAAATCTATTATTCATTTTTATATCTTATTTGTATAGTTATAGATAATAGATAACTAAATATATTAAATAACTTTTTTTCTTATATTTATCTATTTTAGATTTAGAATGTTAAAAGGAATCTTTCTTTTGTTTTACTCTTTATCGTATTGGATTGACCCTAAATTTAGCAATCCAAGAAAATCAAGTTTTCGCGGGCGAATATTTACTCTTTCAATTTCTATTTCAGTTATATCATTAGTTCATAACTTTTCCGAATAGATTAATTGGTTTCTGGTCGGTTCCGCCATCCCGATCAATGAATCGTTCGAATTCATTTTCACTAGAATCTTTTGAATTCACAGGTTCCATCGTTCCCATCCCTTCTTACTTAATGGTTAGGTCTGAATTCTACAATGGAGCTATTAGTTCTTGAGTCAATATTCTTAGTCTTTATTGGCTCGAAGCTCTTTATTTTTTGTTTGATGAGCAGATCCTTTTAATGATGAATCCTTATTGATGCTTTATTACACAGATTTTTTATGAGATGACTCATAGACCTTACATATTGGAATTTTATATCATCCATATTCTTTTTCTTTCTTTCTTTCATCCTTCCATTTATCCATACCCTTTCTTTTTTATTTCTATTGACAACTTAGAAGCAGATTTTTTAATGAAAAAGTATTTCAGTTGCTACAACAATATGAACAATATATCATATCTTGACTGGTTCTTTGGATCCAGATAATACGAAGGGATGAGTTGGTTATTACTTCTATAGTTATTTGTTTATACTATGGGGCTGGTTACTAACCCTCAAAAAACCAACGAGTCACACACTAAGCATAGCAATTTTATCAAAAGATTAATTTAATTTTTATTAAACCCTATAGAATTATAATTGTTTGTTCATTTTTTTATTGAAGAGAAAATAAAAATAAGAAAGAAATTTCTCTTTTTGTTCCATCGCCGGATAGAATGCAAAGGGAAATAAAGGTTTATTTTATTATTCCCCGTCTATAAATATCCAAATTTTGATGCCTAATACCCCATAGATAGTTCGAACTGTATAGGAACAATAATCAATTTTAGCTCGAATGGTTTGTAGTGGAACCCTACCCTCTCTGATCCATTCAACACGCGCAATTTCTTTTCCGTCGATACGTCCTGCAATTTGCACTTGAATTCCTTTTGTATCTGCTTGTTCAGTTAATTCTATAGCCTTTTTCATTGCTTTGCGAAAAGAAACTCTATTTTTTAATTGGCCGGCTATAAATTCTGCAAGAATATTAGGGTTTCCGTAAGGCTTTTCAATTCGTGTGATAGCAATGTTAAGTTTTCTATTTACAGAATTAAATTCTTTTTGTAAATTCATCTGTAATTCTTCGATTCCTCGGGGTCGACTTTCAATTAATATTTTTGGAAATCCCATATAGATTATGATTTGGATCAGATCGATTCTTTTTTGAATCTCTATACGCGCAATTCCCTCAACGCCAGAGGATGTTTTCATATTTTTTTGTACATAATTCTTGATATAATTTCTTATTTTTTGATCTTCTTGTAGACCCTCAGAATAATTTTTTGGTTGTGCGAACCAAAGGGAATGATGACCTTGGGTTGTACCAAGTCTGAAACCAATTGGATTTATTTTTTGTCCCATGTTCCCCCATTACTATTACTATACATATCATAATACGACATAGTTGTATCCTTTTTTTTCCATTTTGGTTTTTGTGACCACTTAATAGAGTCGGTATCTATATATCCACCTAAGGATATATCTTTCATTACAATAGTTATATGGCAGGTAGGTTTTTGTATGGCAAAACTACGCCCTCGAGCTCGAGGTTTTAATCTCTTCACGATAGTACCTTCATTTACTTCGGCTTTACTAATGACTAAATTTGCTTCATTCGAACCCATATTGAAACTAGCATTTGCTGCTGCAGAATAAACTAATTTGAAAATGGGATAACATGCTCGATAAGGCATGAGTT